ATAAATATTTTCTTTTTTCTAAAAATTGTTTTTTATTATTATGTTCATCTATTTCAAAAGATTTATCAAATTTAGTGTTTAATTTTTTTGAAATAAATTCTAATTTTTTATTATTTAATTGTAAATCTCCCCATATTGATACAGAAATAAAAGACACTTTATTTAAATTAGCTCTTAAATACCCTTCAAAAGTTAAAAAATAAATACGAAACATATAAAATGCCGTTAATCCTGCTGTAATCCAAGATATCCATCCAAGACCTGAAAAATATAACCAGCTATCTGTAATAATTGCATCTTTTGACCAAAAACAAGCAAAAGGAGGAATACCACAAATAGAAAATGTGCCTATAAGAAAAGTTATTCCTGTAATTGGCATAAATTTTCTTAAACCACCCATAAAAGCCATATTTTGACATTTATTAGGAGAATACCCAACAATTGATTCCATAGAATGAATAACAGATCCAGATCCAAGAAATAATAAGGCTTTTGAATAAGCATGTGTAATTAAATGAAATAAACCTGCTTGATATGAGCCTATACCTAAAGCTAACATCATGTAACCTAATTGAGACATTGTAGAATAAGCTAAACCTTTTTTAAGATCTTTTTGAGCAAGAGCTATAGTAGCTCCTAGTAAAGCGGTTATTGCTCCAATCCAAGAAATAATATTCATTATATAAGGTAAAGATTGAAAAATAGGGAATAATCGAGCTATTAAAAAAATACCAGCAGCTACCATAGTTGCAGCATGTATTAAAGCAGAAATTGGAGTTGGTCCTTCCATAGCATCTGGTAACCATACATGTAGTGGAAATTGAGCAGATTTTGCAACTGGCCCTAAAAATAAAAAAAAGGCACATAAATTAGCAAAATATAAATTAACTTCATTGTTAATAAGTAATTCATTAAATCGTTTAAATAAATTTTCAAATTCAAAACTGCCGGTTATCCAATAAAAACCCAAAATACCTAATAATAATCCAAAATCTCCTATACGGTTTGTTATAAAAGCTTTTTGACAAGCATTAGCTGCACTAGGTCTCGTAAACCAAAAACCTATTAATAGATAAGAACACATTCCGACTAATTCCCAAAAAATATAAATTTGAATTAAATTAGGACTAAGTACTAAACCTAACATTGAAGCCGTAAATAAACTTAAGTATGCAAAAAATCTTACATATCCTTGATCATGGGACATATAACTGTCACTATAGATCATAACAAGAACTCCTACAGTAGTAATTAAAACTAACATAATAGAAGTAAGTGGATCAATCAAAAAACCTATTTTAAAATTAATCTGTTTATCAAGAATCCAAGACCATAAATATTGATGAATAGTATTATCAATAAATTGTTGCCATAAAATAGTGAAAGAGAAGATCATAACGATAAATAATACTAATATACTAACAATAGCCCATATATAACGAAGACTTTTTGTTGGTTTTGGAAAAAAAAGTAAATTTGATCCTATTAAAATAGAAATCAAACATGGAAAAAAAGGTATAATCCAAACAAATTGATATATAAATTCCATAAATAAATTTTTTATATAATAAAAAATCTTATTTTTTTTTAATTTCTAGTTTATAATTAACTAGATTAAGAAAAAAAATAGACTTAAAAACAAAGAAAAAGTTTAGGATTTTTATCCTACTTATCAAAAATATTAATTAAAATTACTTTACAAATAAAAAAAAAAAATAAATTATTAAACAAGATAAATTAAAAAAAAAAAATATTTATTATTAAATATTTATTATTATTAAAGTAATAAGATATTATATATAGTTTCTAAACTAAGAGATATATATTTTTAATAGTATTAAATTTTTTTAAAGTTTTACAAAAATTAAAATAATTAAAATTAATTATTTTATTTATTAAATTTAATTAATTTGTCTTTTTATAATAATTTTTTTTTTTTATTTACTTATTTACAATAAATCTCATAATGAATATGTATGCCATCATTGAAACCGGAGGTGAACAGCTCCGAGTAGAACCAGGAAGATTTTATGATATTCGTCATTTTGCTCCATTAAGACCAAAAAGCTTAAGTTCTAATACTAAAATATTAATTTATCGAATATTAATGATTCGTAATAAAACTACTATTAGTATTGGACAACCTTGGTTAAAAAATGCAATAGTAAAAGGAAGAATTTTACATTCACATCTTGAAAATAAAATTACTGTTTATAAAATGAATTCAAAAAAAAAGACACGATGTAAATTTGGACATCGACAAATTTCAGCTCGATTTGTGGTAGATTCTATTTGTTTAGACGGAAAAGAATTGTATAAATAAATATATATAAAAATTTTTTGGGAATAAGAAGTGAAATATAAATTGAAAAAAATAGTTAAAAATCTATAATTAAAAGGAGTTTTTATTTATGGCAGTTCCAAAAAAACGTACTTCTAAGTCGAAAAAAAAAATTCGTGAAACTATATGGAAAGAAAAAGCAAATCAAGCTAGATTAAAGGCTTTTTCATTAGCTCAATCTATATTAACAGGTCGTTCAAAAAGCTTTTATTACACAACGGATGAAAAAAATTCTAAGACCTCTCAATAATATCCTATAAAATTTTTGATAAATAAAAATTAATGGTATAAATACAAAAGTATATCCTTCAAGACAAAACTTGTAATAAATTTTTTTTTAGAAAAGTTACGAATTTAACATAAAATTGAATTTTGTCCTAAAAAAACTAAAAACATTTAATAAAAATATATTTAGTAAAAAATAGATAGTTTCATTTAGTTAAAAATAAATGAAACTATCTTGAATATTAAAATAAAAAATTTATAAATTTTGTAATTTTTTTTGGAGCAGTGGGATTTGAACCCACGATCCCCATCACCCCAAGATGGTACGTTACCAAACTGCGCTATGCCCCATTAATTTTGTTTTAAATTTAGTTTAAAATAATTTATATATTGTTTTATTTTATAAAAAAGATTGACCTTTTAATATAAATTATGTTATATTATTTTTTAATAAGCCGCCATGGTGAAATTGGTAGACACGCTGCTCTTAGGAAGCAGTGCTAGCGCATCTCGGTTCGAGTCCGAGTGGCGGTATTTAAATTAAAATCTATTAAATAAAAATATAATATATTTTATAATTTAAATAATTTATTGAAAGTTAAAAAATTAAATTAACTTCAAATAGTTAAATGAAAAAATATTTTTATATCATTTAACTATTTGAAATAAATTTAATTAATAAAAAAAAATTTATTACAATAAAGTTTTCATGAGATTAAATATTATTTTTTTATCTAAATTCAAAAAATGAATTTAGATAAAAGAAAATTTACTTTACTGTTCCATAAGGATAAAACTGAATTAGGATAAATACCAATACCTATAACGGGAAAAATTAGACAAATTAAAATAAAAATTTCGCGTGGTCCTGCATCTATATTAGAAAAAATGAAAAATTTAGAAAACTTATATCCATAAAACATTTGACGTAACATAGATAATAAATAAATAGGAGTTAATATTATTCCAATCGCTTCTATTATTGTAATAAGTATTTTGAAACTAAAAGAATATTTTTGACTAATAATTATTCCTAAAAAAATTAAAAACTCTGCTAAAAAACCACTCATTCCAGGTAATGCTAATGATGCCATTGAAAAACTACTAAACATAGTAAATATTTTGGGCATATAAATAGCTGTTCCTCCCATTTGCTCAAGAAAAAGAGTTCGTGTTCTATCATAACTTATTCCAGCCAAGAAAAAAAGTGCAGCACCAATTAATCCGTGAGAAATCATTTGCAAAATAGCTCCATTAAGACCTAAATCTGTCATAGACCCAATACCAATAAGTACAAAACCCATATGTGAGATTGAAGAATAAGCAATTCTTCGTTTTAAATTACGTTGACTAAAAGAAATGAGTGCTGCATAAACAATTTGAATTGCCCCTACTATTATGATCCACGGTGCAAAAATTGAATGAGCATGAGGTAATAATTCCATATTAATCCGAATTATTCCATATCCTCCCATTTTCAAAAGTATTCCGGCCAAAAGCATACATGTGCTATAATGTGCTTCTCCATGAGTATCTGGTAACCAAGTATGCAAAGGAAATATTGGTAATTTAACAGCATAGGCAATAAAAAATCCTAAATACAATATTATTTCTAATTCTATAGGATATGATTTATTAGATAAATTTTGTAAATCCAATGTTAATTGATTAGTACCATAAAATCCCATACTTAAAGCTCCCATTAAAATAAAAATGGAACCACCAGCTGTATATAAAATAAATTTTATAGCAGCATATAATCGTCTTTTTCCTCCCCATATACATAAAAGTAAATAAACTGGAATTAATTCTAATTCCCACATGAAAAAGAAGAGTAAAATATCTTGAGAAGCAAATAATCCTATTTGACCACTATACATTGCGAGCATTAGAAAATAAAATAATCGTGGATTTCGGGTAATAGGCCAAGCAGCTAAAGTGGCTAAAGTAGTAATAAAACCTGTTAATAAAATAAGTCCAATTGAAAGACCATCAATTCCTACTCTCCAATGAAAATCAAAGAAATTAATCCAACTATAATCTTCTTTTAATTGAATAAATGGATTATCCGATTTGAAATGATAACAAAATACATAAGTGATTAAGAGAAATTCTATTAAACAAACACCTAAGGTGTACCATCGAATAATATTATTTCCTTTGGTGGGGAATAATGGAATTATAAGACCTGCAGATACAGGTAAAAGAACAAGTATAGTTAGCCAGGGAAAATTACTCATGATAAGAATAAAAAACTTTAAATAAAAAAAACCCATACTCAAAAAATTGAGTATGGGTAAAAAAAGACTTAAATCTTTTTTTTTTATTTTTTTGCTTAATATGATAGGCCCATGCTTCGAGTAGTTTCAGCTCCTAAATAAACACGTACACTTAGAAAATCTGTTGGACAGGCAGATTCACATCGTTTACAACCAACACAGTCTTCTGTTCTAGGAGCAGAAGCAATTTGATTAGCTTTACATCCATCCCAAGGTACCATTTCTAATACATCTGTAGGACATGCTCTTACACATTGAGTACAACCAATACATGTATCATAAATTTTTACTGAATGTGCCATTAAATTTCTAAACTCCAATATATTGTTAAAAGCCTTAAATTTAGTAAAGTTATAATATAATATTATTATATAAATTTTTTTTTTTTAATAAAAAAAAATTTAATATTAGTTATTAAAAAATGTATCCATTTTTTAATAACTAAATAAGTTAATTACCATTTTAATAAATTAAATTGATCAATACGAGTTGAATTTTTATTACGATAAATAGCTAAAACGATGGCTAATCCAATAGCAGCTTCAGCGGCTGCAATAGCTATAATAAACATAACAAAAATTTCACCTTTTATTTCTTGAGTATCAAAAGAATTAGAAAAAGTAATAAGATTTATATTAACAGCATTAAAAATTAATTCTAGACACATAAGTGCTCGGACCATATTCCGACTTGTTATTAATCCGAAAATACCAATACAAAATAGATAAGCACCTAAATTAAGTACATGTTCAAGCATTAAAAAAGCTCCTTATGAACTAAAAAAATATCAAAAAACTCTAGGATTTTTTTCTATTTGTAATTTTTCTTTTTCTCTTGTCCTAATCAAATTTTCTCGACGTGCTATAATAATTGCGCCTATTAAAGCGACTAGAAGAACTAGAGAAAGAAGTTCGAATGGCAATAAAAATTGGGTCAATAAAAGATAGCCAATACGTTGAACATCTTTTGTAAAATCAATTTCTAATAAATTTTTGGATTCTGTAATTAAAGTAATATGAGACCATGGTGTATTCAAAATTACAGTAACTAATAATGAAAAGAGACTCAAACAAATTAAAAAGGTAAATTTATCGCCTATAGTCCAAGAGGGCCAAAGTTTTAAAGAATATGGTTTATTAATTAACATTACAGCAAATACGATTAAAACATTTATAGCCCCTACATAAATTAAAATTTGTGCGGCAGCCACAAAATCAGCATTTAATGCAAAATATAAAAGAGATATACAAAAAAAAACTAGTCCTAAAAAAAACGCTGAATAGACTATATTATTAAGTAGTACTACTCCTGAACTTCCAAATATCACACCTATTTCTAAAAGAAAAAAAATAGTTTTATGTAGTGGCTCAGACAATTCAATTATATTCACAATAAATTTAAATCCTTTTTCTATTGTTCTGATTTATTAACTCAAAAAATAATGTATATAAATATATTTACATATAGAGTTTTTTTTTAATTTAATCAAAAAAATTTGTAATATTTTTTGAATTTGAATAACTTTCTGTATTTCCTTCAAATAAATAATTTAAATTTGAAATAGTTTCAATTGTGGAATCTTCAATTACAGAAATAGGTAATCGTCCTAAAGCAATTTGATCATAATTTAAATCATGACGATCATAAATTGAAAGCTCATATTCTTCAGTCATGGATAAGCAATTTGTAGGACAATATTCAACACAATTTCCGCAAAATATACAGACTCCAAAATCAATACTATAATTTTTCAATTGTTTTTTCTTTACCTCTTTCTTTAATTCCCAATCAACAACAGGTAAATTGATTGGACATACACGAACACATACTTCGCAGGCAATACACTTATCAAACTCAAAATGAATACGTCCACGAAAACGTTCAGATGGAATTAATTTTTCATAAGGGTATTGAATAGTTATTGGTAAACGATTCATATGGTCTAAAGTTACTATAAAACCTTGACCAATATACCTTGCTGCTTGTATTGCTTGTTCACTATAGTTTTGAAGCCTATTTAACATAGTAAACATATTATTATCCTTTAAACATATATATCTTTTTATTTTATGTCTTTTCAAAGATTAAATAATTTTATAGAGTAAAATATTTATAATAAAAGAACTTGAAAAGAAGCTGTTAATAATAAATTACCTAGCGCAATAGGTAAAAGGAATTTCCATCCTAGATCTAATAATTGATCCATTCTTACTCTAGGTAATGTCCATCTTGTCATAATAGAAACAAATAAAAATAAATAAGCTTTAATTAACACAATAGTAATTCCTATTATTACGTTAATAATCTGACTAGTTCCAATATTAAAATTCCATTCTAAATAATTAGAATTTGATATAAATGGAATAGAAAAATGCCATCCACCTAAATAAAGAATTGTTATAAATAATGAAGAAACTAATAAATTTAAATAAGAAGCAACATAAAATAATCCAAATTTTATACCTGCATATTCTGTTTGATAACCTGCAATTAATTCTTCTTCCGCTTCTGGTAAATCAAAAGGTAATCTTTCACATTCTGCTAGAGAGGCGATGAAAAAAGCTAAAAAACCAATAGGTTGACGCCATAAATTCCACCCCCAAAAACCATATTTTGATTGTGCTTCGACAATATCAACGGTACTTAAACTATTAGATAATTCTAGTCGATTTAACATTACTGTCAATATCTCTATTTCAAAACCGTACATGAAACTTTAGCGTCATACGGCTCCTCAATGGTTATGTTAATAAAAATCTTATAATTTTTATTATTATAAAAAAAAAAATTTATTAATTTAACCGATGAGATTCTGTTTGCTATAATAATAAATGCTTTGGAATCTATCTCAGCCTTTACAACTATTGTTAGTACTAACTCTAATTATTTCTACCATATTTTAAGTTTGAATGAGAATTGTAAAAGGATTACTTCGTTCCTAATAGTCATTTTGTTTTAATAAATAGGGCTATACTTCAGATTGATTTTATAAGGAAATACTTTTTACGCATTTCTACTAATGCTAAATCCTTATTGTATTTTAATAAATTTTGGTTATCTATAAAATTATTTTATACTAATCTGTTATGTATTTTTGTGTTTCTAACCATTTATTTTTGCTCGATTCTGTATATAATAAAATCTGTATATAATAAAAATATAATAATAAAATTTTCATATATTTTATCTTTTGCTCCCGCTATCAGGTCTCAATAACTAATCTTAACCTGGGGTACATTTTTTAATTGTTTTGCACGCTTTCACTCTCGTATGTAGAGGATGGGATTAAATTTTATGACTGCAAATTGAAAAGCTGTTTTATTTGACCCATATGACAATTTAGTTTTTTTATTAAAATAAGAAAAAAACTTATTTACTAAAATTTAATTTGAAAAATTATTTTAACGAATCACACGTAGAGATATAGATAATACACATAAAGCTAAAGGAATTTCATAGCTAATAGATTGAGCTGCTGCTCGAAGACCACCTAAAAAAGAATATTTATTATTAGATCCATATCCTGCCATAAGAAGTCCCAGAGGGGCAATACTACAAATAGCGATCCAAAAAAAAACACCTATATTAAGATCGGCTAAAATAATATTATGACCAAAAGGAATTACTAAATAACTTAAAAATACTGGTATAACAACTATTGCCGGCCCAATATTAAATAATAAAATATCTCCTTTAGATGGAATAATATCTTCTTTTAATAATAATTTAAAGCCATCTGCTAAAGCTTGAATTATTCCTAAAGGACCAGCGTATTCAGGTCCAATACGTTGTTGTATTCCCGCAGATATTTTTCTCTCTAGCCATACCAAAACTAATACACCTATTGTAATTGCTAACAAAAGAAGAAGAATTGAAAAAGTAGCCCATAATAAATTAAAAAATTCTTTAGATAAACTTAACGAATAAAAAAGATTAATGACTTGTTCTTTAAAATTAGTAGTAAAAACCATTTTAACGATCAACCTCTCCCATAATAATATCTATACTACCTAATATTGTCATAATATCTGCTAATTTCATTCCTTTTACTAATTGAGGAAGAATTTGTAAATTTATAAAACCAGGTGGACGAATTTTCCATCTCCAAGGAAAAACACTATCATCTCCTATTAAAAAAATACCTAATTCTCCTTTGGGAGCTTCTACTCTAATATAATGCTCTTGTTTTGGTAGTTTAAATGTAGGAGAAGGCTTTTTACTAATAAATTGATATTCAAAATTATTCCATTCTGATTTTTTTCCTCGCTGAAGCCGTCGAGCTTCCAAATTTTCGTAAGGTCCCCCAGGAATTGATTTTAAGGCTTGCTGAATTATTTTTATTGATTCTTTCATTTCCCCAACGCGTACTAAATAACGAGCTAATGAATCACCTTCTTTTTGCCATTGTACTTGCCAATCTAATTCATCATAACATTCGTAATGATCTACTTTACGAAGATCCCACTGAACTCCCGAAGCGCGTAACATAGGTCCGGATAAACCCCAATTTATAGCTTCTTCTCTTTCAATAATCCCTATGCCTTCCACTCGTTTCAAAAAAATAGGATTTTGTGTAATAAGCTTTTCATATTCATCAACCTTGGGTAAAAAGTAATCACAAAAATCTAAACATTTATCTATCCAACCATAAGGTAAATCAACAGCAACCCCTCCAATACGAAAATAATTATGCATCATTCGCATGCCTGTAGCTGCTTCAAATAAATCATATATCATTTCTCTTTCTCTTAAAATATAAAAAAAAGGAGTTTGCGCACCAATATCAGCCATAAAAGGTCCAAGCCATAATAAATGTGAAGCTACACGACTTAATTCCAGCATAATAATTCTGATATAACTAGCTCTTTTTGGAACCTGAATATTTGTCAGTTTCTCTGGTGCATTTACAGTTATAGCTTCTGTAAACATTGTAGCTAAGTAGTCCCATCGTGTAACATACGGAAGATATTGAACAATTGTTCTATTTTCAGCAATTTTTTCCATACCCCTATGTAAATAACCTAATATAGGTTCACAATCAATAACGTTCTCCCCATCTAAAGTGATCATAAGTCGAAGAACACCATGCATTGATGGATGATGAGGACCCATACTTACTATCATGGGTTTTGTTTTCATAGCAAGCATGGTCATATATGACGCTCCTTTTCATTCATTATAAAAAATAGCTAAAAATTAAAAAAAATTAACGAATTTTTAATTTACGAATATTTAATTTATTTATTAAATTTTCATAACTTGTTAAATTTGTTTGCGATAAGTAACTTAAAAGACGCTTACGTTTTCCTAAGATTTTCCATAGACCTCTTTGAGATGAATAATCTTTGCTATGCCATTTTAAATGATCTGTCAGTTTTAAAACTCTATTAGTTAAATGTGATATTTGAAATTCCATAGATCCTGTTTGTTCTTTAGAAAATAGTGATGAACCACTAAATAGTTTTTTTGACATAAAAGTAATGCTCCTAAATTATATTATTTTAAAATAATTAATAATAGATAGATTATAATTAATTAATAGTCTTTATTCTTTATTATTATAAATAAAAAAAATAAAAACTTAAAATTTTAAAGAAATTTATAAAAAATAGAAATAATGAGAAATTTTTGGTTATAACCAAGAATTTCTCAATAATTAAAAATTTTTAAGTATACATACGAATTCTTAACATAGTAAACCGACTTCCATTATTTGTATTGAACCAAAACCTATTAATACATGCCAAATCTTCTAATCGAAAACTAGGCCAAAGAAAATGTTTAATTGTTAAACTTTTACTTTCATCCCGAATTTTATGTAATTTTATTAGCTTTTCTTCGTTCTTTCCCACAAAAGATTTATCTAAATTAGAAGTTTTATTTTTATTTAAATATAAAAGATTCAATACTTTTAATTCTTTACAATGTCTTGAGAGCATAATATCTTTAAGATTATTCAACTTAAAACTTGTTTTTATATTATTTTGAAAAAAATCTATCCGTGATGTAGATTCATTTAAATTTTTAAAATTTAAAACTTTTTTAAATCTTACTTTCGATTTAAAAAAAACGCTTACTACTTTATACATTAAAATTTCATCATCGAGTACACGTGGTATACGATGTTCAGAATTAATTGTCAATTTATTTATACCTACATCTCTGCAAAAAAGAAGGCGAAATAAATTTAAATTTTCACGCATTTTAGCAGAAAGTGAAATAACATTTTCTTGATCTTGCATAAAAGTCATAAGAGAAGCCATATCTCCTAGTTCTTTAAATTTTTTTTCCACATTTTTTGATTTCCATTTCCATTGACGAATAGTTTGATGGCGCTCTCTTTCGCGAAGTAATTTCTTATTTTGAATATTTTTTTTATTTTTTTGCTTTAATAAAGAAATTTTAGGTATATCTATTTTTTCTATTTTAGTTACATTTTTTTTTTCTATAAATGGTGGAATTAACCATAGAACTAAATTAGATTTAATGTAAATATTTATTTTATTTTTTAATGTTTGTGAAATTTCTTTATTAAATATAGTTTCTTTGTTTTTTACTAATTTTATAAAATCAGGTATTTTTTCAAAATCAAGATAGCTATAACATAAATAATTAGATTGATATTGCTTATTTAATTTTTTATTTTGTTCTAATAAAGGACTTGTAACTAATTTATAAGAAAATTTTTTTTTTTTAGATAAAACTGAAATTTTTGTTTGTTTTTCTGAAATTTTAAAGTTTTTTTTTCTTTTGTTTATCCATTCATGAGTAACCTTATTTTTCCATTCTTTCGGTATTATCGTATACCATATTTGTGAAGATATATTATATCTATTAAATTTTTGTAACAATTTTTTCAAATTTTTTTCTTTCAAATTTTCAATTTCTATTATAGGAAATATAGGAAAAATTCCTTTTTTTTTTAAATTGTTTTTTATTTCTTTTTTCAAAATCAAATTTAATGTCCAATTTTTTAATAAATCTTTAAAATTATATTTGTTTATTTTTTTTGTTTGCCAAATTTTATGAAATAAGTATGCTTGAGACATTAACAAAATATTTTCTTGATTAAAGGTATTTGCATATTCATAACTAATTTTATCTTTTTCATAATCAATTTGAGAAATTTTTGATAAATTCCAATTTTTTCTTATTAAATTTCGTTTAATTTTTAATATTAAATTAATATTAAATCGAATAAAATAAATATATAAATTTAAAACATTTTTATTTATTCTAGTAAATTTTATTTTTATTAAATATGAACATTTTTTTATTATTTCAATATTTCTTTTACAATATTTTCGAATTTGGTATCTAATTTCAATAATTTTTTTTTTATTATTAGTATATACTTCATTTTTATTTTCTAATTTATTAGAAAATTTTATTTTATCAAAACAACTTTTTTCAGTTATTTCTTTAATTTTGTATTTTTTTAAATCTTTCAAATTTTTTAATTTTTTAATATTTATAAAAATTTTAGATTTATTTTTAATTTGATTTTCTGATAAAATATTTTTGTTAAATTTAGATATAATTTGTTCTTTTAAATTTTTATTATTTTCATCATGATTTAAAGGAAGTTTATAATTATTTCTAATTTGAGTATCTAACTTTATTTTTTCTTTAAATTTTCTATCAATCAATTTATTATTAGTAAAATTAATAGTAATTTTTTTTTTTAGAAATAAAAAATTATTATTAATTTTATTAAATTTTAATAAAATATTTTTTTTCCATCTTTTTCCCAATTCTCTACGAATTAGTTTCCAAAATGAAGACTTCTTTTTAATATCTCCGAAAGGTGCATTAGTTTGAAAACCCCAAGCTGTTAAATAACTATAATTAATTTTTTTTTTTCTATTTTTAGCAAAACTTTTATTAGCATTCAATAAATTATTTGAAATTTTTTCTTCATTATTTAAAGAATTCAATATATTTTTTTCTTTATTCTTTTTAAATCGTAAATTATGCCAAGGTTTTAAATTAAAAGGATATATAATTTTTATTTGAAGACCATCTCTAAGCCATTGTTCGGGCAATTCTTTTTCTGAAACTTCAGTACCATCATAAGTACATTTTATATAGATTTCTTTTTTCCAGTCATCCCAATCTTCACTCCATTCAGGAGTTTGAAATAATATCAAACGAATAATATTTTTAAATATTATTAATATAGGTAATATTAAATATTTTCTAAAATGTGATTGAATGATTAATAACCAACTTCTTCCCCACTGCGCTAATGGAAAATCCCATCTATTTGCTATTGCAAGACGATCTGCTTTTGTTTTTTTTATACTAATATTATTTCCAGTTGAAAAAAGTGTTATTTGTTTTCGTTTTTCTATAGGGTTTTTAAAAATATTTTTTATATAAATTAAATTAAATTTATTTAATGAAAATTCAAAAGGAATATACTTTTCATTTATTCGTAAAAAAAATGGAGAATGTGTTTTAAGTTGTAAAATTTTCCATATTAATGTTTTTCGTCTCCTAGCACGCATAGAACCTTTTACTAATTTCCTACGAAAATCAGATTGTTGTGAAAAACGTCTTACAATTTTTCTTCTTTTATCTTTTCCTTTTATAAGATATCCTAAATTTTTAACTTTTCTTTGACGAATATCAGTAACTCCACCAGCTATAACATCGAATTTATCATTTCGTAATTTAGATGTCCATCGTGGCATTTCTTTCGAAATTTCTTGAAGTCGAAATTTTTTATTAAAATAAAATATTTTTTTTAATAAAAAAATAATTTTATTTAGTTGATTAACATTACTTAAATTATTTAACCAGATATTTTTCCAAGAGCGTTCTAGTACTTGCCACTTTTCTTGTTCTAATTGTCTAAAATATAAAGCTCTTTGTCGAGTAGATAAATTTAAAACAAGTTCCCAATTAAAATATGATGTTTTAGTTAATTTTTTATTTAAAAAAAATTTATTATCTGGTTTTGTAACTAAATCTGAAAAAGTGCTTTGTTTATTTGAATTAACAAGCGCTTGTTCTTCCGAAAAGTAAATTTGTTGTAATTTTGTTTCAAGTTTCTTATTTTTCGATCCCTGGATAAGTAAAATTAAAATACGACGTGCATCTTTATTTAGTGGTTCCCAAGGTAATGGTAAATTTTTTCGTTCTAATTCTCTCCATTGGTTAGAAATCCAAAATTTAAGTTTATTTTCTTTTTTTGATAAATATGATATTTTTTTGTTTTTTTTTAATTCATAAAGATTTTCTATTAAAAGCCAAGGAGATTTAGATATTATTGTTTTTCCGCGAAAGGATCCATTTAAAAAAGGATCATAATTTTTTGTTAAATTATTTCCTTCATTATTAGATAAACTAGTTTTTTTTTCTATAACGTCTTTTATAAAAAAACCATTGTCTAAAGCTTTAAGTCTATTTTTTAACTCATAATATAAATTATCTTTTCTTTTTTTTTTACTATCAATCCAATCTGTATATAAATTATTAGATAAAACAGGTTTTTTTGAAATATTTAAATAATTTCTTAAATCTTTTTCAAAAATAGACAAACTTGGTAAAGCTGTAAAAGATATTTTTTGTTTTCCATCACTTATAGATATATCAAAAAAGTATTGCGATACTTTTTTTTTTACAGGACTTCTATTACTAAATCGACTATTTTCAATATAGCGTAATGGTCGATTCCATCGACGATGATCAAAAAAGAAGCTAGGCCAGGGTTTATTTAGCCACGAAAATCTCAATTGTTGGTTAAATTGAAATTCGTCACTTAATTTTTTAGTAAATAGTGGTACTGGAGCTCTGCCCAAATACATTAGAAAATATGCTAAAATAAAGATGCTAAATGTTCGATAAATAAGACGTTTTACTAAAAGGTAAAGTACAGGTGAATCTTGTTCGATACGAACTAAAAGTATTTTTATAAAATTCAAGAAGAAAAAGTTACCACTTAACCAACCAAAAAAACAACTTGAAACAAATAGAAAATTATTACTATAGCGGAAAAAAAAAAGATTGACTGATCTAGCTAATACAGGACTTGGTAAAAGAACAGGATTTAATAATTGAAAAATAAAACTATCAAAAAATACTTTATAAATTCGAGGATCATTAATTGAACTTATTGGACGTAGAGATTGATAATCTAAAAGGTCTTTAATTCTATACCAATAAAATAAAATATATGGTAGAACTAGTAAAGTTATTGTATGAGGTTTTATTAATATTATATAAAAAGGTGAATAATATATTGATAAAAATATTATTGATTGTCCTAAAATTAGACCACTTAGAGCTATAGTACCACTTAGATTTCCTTCTAAAAGAAAAGCTCGTATAGATAAGATTTGAGAAGGGCCAATAGGCAGTGTTGTAAGAAATCCATAATATAGTCCAAATAAAATCAACGGACTTGAAATATTTATCCATGATAATATTGAAGCCCATAGCACACAAAGCTGTAAGGGAATGTTTGTTATCATAATAAAATATTTTCTTCCTTGAAGGCATAGAAGTAGGATAAAATAAAAAAAGTTAATTTAATTTTGTTAGGGATAAAAGAAGTAAAAAGTTAAATTTAATAAATTCTTTTTTATTCAGTTAATTAACTGAATAAAAAAGAATTTATTAAATTTCATAATTATTTAATTTTAATAAATTCTTGAAAAGTAAAATACTTAATTAAATTTCATTTTTTGTTTCTTTTTTTGTTAAATTACTCCAACCTAAATTTTCTAAATTATTATTACGCCGTAAAGGACGAGTCACAAGTTCAAGAACATCTCTTGCATTTGTAAAACCATGAATTTGAGCAAAAGTAAATTCAACAGACCATTTGGTATTAATTCCTCTTGCTTCCAAAGGATTTGCATGCGCCATACCAGTAATTGCTAAATCAGGTTTTAATTCACGCATACGTTGTATTTGATTATAATTATCAGGTTTTTCAACAATACGTGGCATAGGTATGGACATATTTTTACATGTATTTTGTAAAAATGATAATTCAGCTGCTTGATATCGTTTATCTAAATAAGGAATACCAATTTCGTAAACAATCATTCCACAACGAATTAAAAATCTAGCTAATGATATTTCTAAAAGATTATCTCCCATAAAAAAAACAGATTTTCCGCGTACTAAATTTAAATAATCTTTTAAATTTTCCCATATTTGTTCTTCTCTCTTTTCCAGACCTTCGGTTTTAATTCCAAATACGGAACAAATTTTTTCAATCCAAGCTCGCGTTCCATCAGGACCAATAGGAAAAGGTGCTCCTATTAATTTACATTTACGACGTCTCATTAAAGTTGTTGCTGTACGACTTAAAAATGGATTAACACCGCATACATAAACTTGATCACCTAAAGAAGGAAGGTCAGTATATCTTTGAGCTGGTAGCCAGCCTGATACTTGAACAGATTGACGTTTTAATTCTGAACTAAGTTGGGAGGCTACGGTAGAAGGTAAAGAACCAAAAAGAACTAATGGAGGATTTTTTTTTAATTTTTCAAAATTTTTATTAGTTGTTTCTTCTTTTTTTTCAAGAGAAAGAAAAGAAAATAAATTTTGTATATTTGAATCTTGTATTACTTTTTTTCTCTCAATTAATAAAATTTGTTCTGGGCAACGATGTGCCATAGCAGCTAAAACAGTATCCTCTCCCTGAGTAAATGCATAATCTAGTCCATTTGCTCTTGCTACTACAATTGGTATACCAAGTTCATTTTCCAGTTTAGGTGCCATCCCTTCTAAATCCATTTTTATTATTTCTGTAGTACAAGTACCAATCCATATAATAACACTTGGATTTCGATCTTTTTTAATTTGAAGACAAAGTCGTTTTAATTCTTCATAATCATTTAATTGAGCTGAAATATCTCCTTCTTCTAATTCTGCCATAGCATAGCGAGGTTCCGCGAAAATCATAACTCCTAAAGCATTTTGTAAAAAATAACCACATGTTTTTGTACCTACCACTAAAAAAAAGCTATCTTCAATTTTTTGATATAACCAAGCTACACAACTAATAGGGCAAAAAGTGTGGTAATTACCTGTTTCGCATTCAAAAGTGAGAGTTTCAGATATTTTATTTGACATAGATATAATTCCTTAACTAATAAACAAAATAGATTAAATTCTAAATTATTGTAAAATCCAGTAAGTTGTTTTCTTTATGCTTTTTTCCTTCCTGATTTTCACCAATAGGATTTAAATAAAAATCAGATAATAAGCTAAATAATTCTCGATCTGGAACTTCTTTTGGCACAATTCCTTCTGGTTGTGATAAAATTTGATCCGCTATATTTAAATAGAAATCACAAACATAATTAAGAGAAGGTTGTGATTCTACCATTTCAAATAATGTTTTGCCTTTTACTCTAGATACTCGAATATCTTCGATAAGAGGTAATACTTCTAATACGGGCATTGGACAAGCTTCTACATATTTATCGATCAAGTCTCGTTTTGATGTTCTATTTCCCACTAATCCCGCCAATCGAAGTGGATGTGTACGGGCTTTTTCTCGGACTGAAGCAGCAATACGATTAGCTGCAAATAATGCATCAAATCCATTATCTGTTATAATTATACAATAATCAGCATAATTTAGTGGAGCGGCAAAACCACCACAAACTACATCACCTAATACATCGAA